TTTGCACAACCAAAAAATTATTCAGAGGATCTACAAGAAGATCAAAAAATACGAGATTGTATCAAAAATTATGTACAAAAGAATATGAAAATATCCTCTAATGTCGAGGGAATTGCACGTATAGAGATTCAAAAAAGAATCGATTTGATTCAGGTCATAATCTATATGGGATTCCCCAAGTTATTAATAGAAGACAGGACTCGAAGAATCGAAGAATTACAGATGAATGTACAAAAAGAACTCAATTGTGTAAACCGAAAACTCAACATTGCTATTAGAAGAATTTCAAATCCTTATGGGCACCCCAATATTCTTGCAGAATTTATAGCCGGACAATTAAAGAATAGAGTTTCATTTCGCAAAGCAATGAAAAAAGCTATTGAATTAACTGAACAGGCAGGTACAAAAGGAATTCAAGTACAAATTGCAGGGCGTATCGACGGAAAAGAAATTGCACGTGTTGAATGGATCAGAGAAGGTAGGGTTCCTCTACAAACCATTCGAGCTAAAATTGATTATTGTGCCTACGCAGTTCGAACTATCTATGGGGTATTAGGCATCAAAATTTGGATATTTGTAGACGAGGAATAATAAGAACTTACTTTACTTGTATTTAGTTCTATCTGGTGATAAAACAAAAAAAGGCAAACTCTTTCATTCCTTTTCTGTTAAATAAAAAAAAAAAAATGAACAATTCTATAAGGTTGAATAAAAATTCGATTAATCGTTTGATATAATTGCTATGCTTAGTGTGTGACTCGTTGGTTTTTTTAGGATTATAGGATTCAACAAAATCGACCGGCCCGTAGTACGAACTGATAACTATAGAACTAATAATCAACTCATCGCTTCGCATTATCTGGATATAAGGAACCAGTCAAGATATGATATATGAGTCATATCATTGTAGCAACTGAAATCTTTTTTGCATAAACACAAAAGAAAAACCAATCTGATTATGAGTTGTAAAGCAATAAAAGTATACAGATAAATGGAAGGGTGAGAGAAAGATAGGAAAAGAAATATCAATGATATATAATTCCAATATGTAAGGTCTATGAGTCATCTCATATAAAGGGAATGTAATAAAGCATCAATACTGATTGATCCATAATTAGACAAATCGGTGCATAGAAGAAAAAATCAAGAGCCCTGAGCCAATAAAGACTGAGAAGGTTGACTCAAGAAAAAATTTCATTCATTAATAAATTTCATTTTCATTAAGGGCTCCGTTGTAGAATTCAGACCTAACCATTAATCGAGAAGTGGTGGGGACGACAGAACCTGTGAATGTATAAGATTCTATTGAAAACGAATCCTAATGATTCATTGGGTAGGATGGCGGAACGAACCAGAAACCTATTCATTTATTCTGAGAGGTCATGTGAATGTTGAAAGAGTAAATATTCGCCCGCGAATTTTTTTTTATTTCTAAATTTTACTAAATTTTAGTCGATTCGATATGATAATACAAAGGAAAAAGAAAATAAAGATTCATTATAACGTTATATAAAAACGACATTATCTATAAATAGAAGACGTGTTTAATTATATATTAAAACACAAAAAATTTTAAATTTATAATAGATATAGATTAGATAAAATTTAAAAGAATACCACGATTCCGTATATTATTCACCGTGTATATTATTTTTTAATTGTTTAATTCGCGAGGAGCTGGATGAGAAGAAACTCTCATGTCCAGTTCTGTAGTAGAGATGGATGGAATTGATAAACAACCATCAACTATAACCCCAAAAGAACCAGATTCCGTAAACAACATAGAGGAAGAATGAAAGGAATATCTTATCGAGGCAATCGTATTTGCTTCGGTAGATATGCTCTTCAAGCGCTTGAACCCGCTTGGATCACATCTAGACAAATAGAAGCAGGGCGGCGAGCAATGACACGAAACGCACGCCGCGGTGGAAAAATATGGGTACGCATATTTCCAGACAAACCCGTTACAGTAAGACCTACAGAAACACGTATGGGTTCGGGTAAAGGATCTCCCGAATATTGGGTAGCTGTTGTTAAACCCGGTAGAATACTTTATGAAATGAGCGGAGTAGCAGAAAATATAGCCAGAAGGGCAATTTCAATAGCGGCATCCAAAATGCCTATACGAACTCAATTCATTCTTTCGGGATAGGGATGTAGAAACAAAGGAAAGGGGTCTTTTGTATGAAAAAAAAAAAAAAAAAAAAAAAATTGCAGGTTTTTTGTTTTGAACAAATAATATTTCTTTTTTTTTATTTAGACCCTTGCATTGAAAACAAAAAAAATCGATAAAAAAACGATATGATTCAACCTCAAACCCATTTGAATGTAGCGGATAACAGCGGAGCCCGAGAATTGATGTGTATTCGAATCATAGGAGCTAGTAATCGACGATATGCTCATATTGGTGACGTTATTGTTGCTGTAATCAAGGAAGCCGTACCAAATACACCTCTAGAAAGATCAGAAGTAATCCGAGCTGTAATTGTACGTACTTGTAAAGAACTCAAACGCGACAACGGTATGATAATACGATATGATGACAATGCTGCAGTTGTTATTGATCAAGAAGGAAATCCTAAAGGAACCCGAATTTTTGGCGCGATCGCCCGGGAATTAAGACAGTTAAATTTCACTAAAATAGTTTCATTAGCACCCGAAGTATTATAAGGGAAGGCCGTAATATAGTTATAGTATTTGGTATTTGAATGAAACCGATTAATTAGTAGATTTTTTATATATCACGTATATACCTTTAATAATTCAGAAATAAAGATAAATAAAAAAAGAAAAAGAGCATGTTGATTATATCAAAATTTGGGGGCAACAAAAATCTTAGTTTATCATGAGTAAAGACACTATTGCTGACATAATAACCGCTATACGAAATGCTGACATGAATAAAAAAAGAACAGTTCGAATACCATCTACTAACATCACTGAAAATATTGTTAAAATCCTTTTACAAGAAGGTTTTATTGAAAACGTGAGAAAACATCAGGAAAGCAATAAATATTTTTTGGTTTTAACACTACGACATAGAAGAAATAGAAAAGGATCGTATAGAACTGTTTTAAATTTAAAACGGATCAGTCGACCCGGTTTACGAATATATTCTAACTATCAAAAAATTCCTAGAATTTTAGGCGGAATGGGGATTGTAATTCTTTCTACTTCTCGAGGTATAATGACAGACCGAAGGGCTCGAATAGAAGGAATCGGCGGAGAAATTTTGTGTTATATATGGTAATCTTTCTGATAGACGAATTATACGCAGAACTTTCATATTTGTGAAAAAGAGAAAGGACGACTTTATAATATTACCCCTCTTACATTAGTTGATACTTCAAAGCGGTTTTACCTGGAATGAAACAAAAAAAAGATTCATGAGGGTTTAATTACTGAACAACTTACCAATGGTATGTATCTTCCGGGTTCGTTTAGATTTGAGATAATGAAAATATGATTCTGGCTTTTGTTTCGAAAAGGATTCGACGTTGGTTTATACGTATACTACCAAGAAATAGAATAAAAATTGAGGTAAGTCCTTATTTAAACCAAAGGACGTATAGTTTATAGACTCCAAAGCAAAGACTCGAATGATTCGGTGGTTTTTTCAATTTCAACATTCTTTCGTGGGGATACAATTCGAAGTTAAAAATTTCAAGAAACTTATTTTCTTCCAATAAATAGTAAGAAAAGGAATGACAAATATGAAAATAAGGGCCTCTGTTCGTAAAATTTGTGAAAAATGTCGATTGATCCGTAGGCGGGGACGAATTATAGTAATTTGTTCCAACCCGAGACATAAACAAAGACAAGGCTAATCTTTCTAAAGCAAAAAAGACTCTAGAAATCAAAAGTAACCGATGTACAGATGTACAAATAAATAAGTAAAAAAAAATAAGGATACGTTTTGACATGAAATGGATATATCCATATATCTCTGACTTATATTTATGAGATGATAAAATATGGCAAAACCTATACCAAAAATTGGTTCACGTAGAAATAGACGTATTGGTTCACGTAAGAATGCGCGTAGAGTACCAAAGGGAGTTATTCATGTTCAAGCAAGTTTCAATAATACGATTGTGACTGTTACAGATGTGCGGGGTCGAGTAATTTCTTGGTCCTCCGCCGGGGCTTGTGGATTCAAGGGTACAAGAAGAGGTACACCATTTGCCGCTCAAACCGCAGCAGGAAATGCTATTAGGACAGTAGTGGATCAAGGTATGCAACGAGCAGAAGTCATGATAAAAGGCCCGGGTCTCGGAAGAGATGCGGCATTAAGAGCTATTCGTAGAAGTGGTATACTATTAAGTTTCATACGCGATGTAACCCCTATGCCACATAATGGCTGTAGGCCCCCTAAAAAAAGGCGTGTGTAAAAATAAACATTGAAGAGATTTCAAGAGAAATAAATAATTCAATGATTTGATCAAATAATATACTATGGTTCGAGAGAAAGTAACAGTATCTACTCGGACACTACAGTGGAAGTGTGTTGAATCAAGAGCAGACAGTAAGCGTCTTTATTATGGACGCTTTATTCTGGCCCCACTTATGAAAGGTCAAGCAGATACAATAGGAATTGCGATGCGAAGAGCTTTGCTCGGAGAAATAGAAGGAACATGTATCACACGCGCAAAATCTGAGAAAATACCACATGAATATTCTACCATAATAGGTATTCAAGAATCCGTACATGAAATTTTAATGAATTTGAAAGAAATTGTATTGAGAAGTAATCTATATGGAACTCGTAGCGCGTCTATTTGTATCAAGGGTCCTGGATATGTAACTGCCCAAGACATTATCTTACCACCTTCTGTGGAAATCGTTGATAATACACAGCATATAGCTAACCTAACGGAACCAATTAATTTGTGTATTGAATTACAAATTGAGAGGAATCGCGGATATCGTATAAAAACGCCAAATAACTTTCAAGACGGAAGTTATCCTATAGATGCTGTATTCATGCCTGTTCGAAATGC